TTTATTTATATAGTAAAATTATTAAAAATGGTCAATGAAATAATTTAATTATAATTTTATTATAAATTATAATTATTATATTAAAAATTTAATATATTAATATATATATATATATATAAATTATAATTAAATTAATATAAATTATTTTTATATTATATAATTTATTAAATTTTAAAAATTTAAATAGCCACTTTATATTTACAATGAATATTATGAAAAAAAAGTGAAAGAAAATATTAAAAGTTTATTAATTTACATTAAATATTTTATTATAAAAAAAAAAAAAAAAAATTCTATGTAGAAAAATTAACTAATAAATAAATTTTTTATGGTTTAAAAAATTTATTATGAATTTATTTTACATATAAATTTTAGTGTTAATTATTATTTATTTAAATAATATTTAATTTTTATAGTAGTAATTAATTTTAAAAATTTAAGAAATTAAGATTTAGTAATATTTATATAATTAATAACTAATTTTGTGCCAGCAGTTGCGGTTATACAAAAGTTAATTTAAATTTTTTTAGTAATTAATAATTAAAAGTATGAATAATTTAAAACTAAAATTATTAGGTGAAATTTTAATTTAATAAAAAAATTATTTATAAATTATGATTTAATAAATTTAATAAAAAACTAGGATTAGATACCCTATTATTAAAATTTAAATTAATAATACTTAAATAGTAGATAATTTTATTGAAACTTAAATAATTTGGCGGTATTTTAGTTTATTTAGAGGAATCTGTTTATTAATTGATAATCCACGAATAAATTTACTTAATTTAATATTTTGTATATCGTTGTTAAAAAAATATTTTTTAATAAAAATAATATTTTAAAATTTAAATTTAAAATTAAATCAGATCAAGATGCAGATTATAATTAAGAATATAATGGATTACAATAAATTTATTTAATTGGATTTTAATGTGAAATAATTATTTGAAAATGGATTTAAATGTAATTTTATTTATTTTAATAAAATGATTAAATATTAAAATATGTACATATTGCCCGTCGCTTTCATTAATAAATTGAAATAAGTCGTAACAAAGTAGAGGTACTGGAAAGTGTTTCTAGAAAGATCAAATTAGAGCTTGAATAAAAGTATTTCATTTACATTGAAAAGATATTATATTAATAATTAATTTGAGGGGTAAAATTAATAATAAAAATTGTAATAAAAGAAATTTTAATATTAAAAATATTTTTATGGGGGTTAAAGTATTTTTAATAGAAAAAATTAAAAATTTTATAATTTATTAGTATTGTGAAAGAAATTTGAAATAAAATTGAAATATGAATTTATTTAAAAGTAAATTTAATTTATTGTATCTTGTGTATCAGAGTTTATTAAAAATAATTTATATTTTAAAATTCTCGAATTTAAAAGAGTTAATTAATTAAGAAATTTATTGTTTCATAAATATTTTAAATAATTAATTAGAAATGAAATGTTATTCGTTTTTAAATATATCTAGTTTTTTTAGAAAAAAATTAAATTTAAAATTAATAAAAAAAATTAATTTATTTAATAAATTAATTTTTTTTATTAATTTAATATTTTAAGGGATAAGCTTTAAATTAAATTTTTATAATAATTGGAAAAAATTGAAAATTTTATAATTTATATTGTTAAAAAATTTTATTTTATTATAAATAATTTCATGAAATTTAAAATTTAATTTTAAATTTAATTTTTTATAAAAAAATATTTTACAATAAAAATAAATTAGTTATAATGATAAAATTAGTATATTATAAATGAAAAGTTTAAAATAAATTTATTTAAAAATATTTAAAAGGAACTCGACAAATATATATATATATATATATATATATTAATATATTCACCTGTTTATCAAAAACATGTCTTTTTGTTAATAATTTAAAGTCTAATCTGCCCACTGATTTTAAAAAATTAAAGGGCTGCAGTATATTGACTGTACAAAGGTAGCATAATCATTAGTCTCTTAATTGGTGACTTGTATGAAAGATTGGATGAAATATAAATTGTCTCTTAAATATATAATTGAATTTAATTTTTTAATTAAAAAGTTAAAATAATTTAAAAAGACGAGAAGACCCTATAGAGTTTTATAATTAACATATTTTAATTTATAAATTTATTAATATAATTAAATTATATTAATTATTTTATTGGGGTGATAAAAAAATTTATTAAACTTTTTTTAAAATTAAACATTAATAAATGAATTTTTGATCCAATAATATTGATTATAAGAAAAAATTACCTTAGGGATAACAGCGTAATTTTTTTTTTTAGTACAAATAAGAAAGAAAGTTTGCGACCTCGATGTTGGATTAAGATAAAATTTAAATGCAAAAGTTTAAAATTTTGATCTGTTCGATCATTAAAATCTTACATGATCTGAGTTCAAACCGGTGTGAGCCAGGTTGGTTTCTATCTTTTAAAAAAATTAATATTTTAGTACGAAAGGATCAAATATTATAATTAAATTAATTAATTTTGAATATTATTAATAAGAAATAAATTTATACTATTTTGACAGAAAAATGTGATGATTTTAGAAGTCATTAATATATAAATTTATTATATATATAGTAATGATGAGTATTGATTTAATAATAATTTTAGTAGGTTTATTAATTTTAGTTTTAGGGGTTTTAATTGGTGTTGCTTTTTTAGTCTTATTAGAGCGTAAAGTTTTAGGATATATTCAAATTCGTAAAGGTCCAAATAAAGTTGGGTTTATAGGAATTATACAACCTTTTTCTGATGCTATTAAATTATTTACTAAAGAAACTATTTATCCTAATTTTTCTAATTATTATTGTTATTATTTTTCTCCTGTAGTCAGATTTATTTTATCTTTATTTATTTGAATATTAATTCCTTATTATTTTAATATAATTAGATTTAATTTAGGTATTTTATTTTTTTTATGTTGTACTAGAATAGGAGTTTATAGAGTAATAATTGCTGGTTGATCTTCAAATTCTAATTATGCTTTATTAGGTGGGTTACGTGCTGTTGCTCAAACTATTTCTTATGAAGTTAGAATGGCTTTGATTTTAATATCAAGAATTATTATAATTATAGATTTTAATTTAATAATATTTTATTTATATCAAAAAATAGTTTGAATATTATTTTTAATAATTCCTTTAGCAATGAGATGAGTATCATCAATATTAGCTGAAACTAATCGAACTCCTTTTGATTTTGCTGAAGGAGAAAGAGAATTAGTTTCAGGTTTTAATATTGAATATAGAAGTGGGGGATTTGCTTTGATTTTTTTGGCTGAATATTCAAGAATTTTATTTATAAGATTTTTATTTGTTATTATTTATATAGGGGGCTATAGATTAAGAATTATTTTTTATTTAAAATTAAGATTAATTTCTTTTTTATTTATTTGAGTTCGAGGTACTTTACCTCGATATCGTTATGATAAATTAATATATTTAGCTTGAAAAAGATATTTACCTGTTTCTTTAAATTTTTTATTATTTTTTTTAGGTTTAAAAATTTTTTTTTAATTGATTATTTTTAGTATAATAAATTAATAGAATAATTATTCTTTCTTAAGTTTTCAAAACAAATGCTTTTACAAGCTCATTAATTAATAATTTAATTAATTATTAAAAATTAAATTATCTCAATATTTACTTAATAATGGATTAAAAATAAAATAACTAAAATATAAAATTGTTAAAATTTGTCCTGTAATAATATATGGAATTTCTACAGGTCGTGCTCCAATTCATGTTAATAAAATAATTAATGTAATAAATATTCAAAATAATATTTGATTAATAGGATAAAATTGTAATCCTTGAATTTTTTTATTAAATGTTAAAGGTAAAATAATTAAAATTAAAATTGATATTACTAGAGCGATAACACCTCCTAATTTATTTGGAATTGATCGTAAAATAGCATAAGCAAATAAAAAGTATCATTCAGGTTGAATATGAATAGGAGTAACTAATGGGTTTGCTGGAATAAAATTATCTGGATCTCCTAAAAGATAAGGATTAGTTAAAGTTAATATTGTTAATAAAAAAATTATAATAATAAATCCAATTAAATCTTTATATGTAAAAAATGGATGAAATGGAATTTTATCTAAATTTCTGTTTAACCCTAAAGGATTGTTTGATCCAGTTTGATGTAAAAATAATAAATGAATTATAGTTAATATTAAAATAATAAAAGGTAAAAGAAAATGAAATGTATAAAATCGAGTTAAAGTAGCATTATCTACTGCAAATCCTCCTCAAATTCAATTTACTAATAAATTTCCTAAATATGGAATTGCTGATAATAAATTAGTAATTACTGTAGCTCCTCAAAATGATATTTGACCTCAAGGTAATACATAACCTATAAAAGCTGTTGCTATTAATATAAATAAAATAATTACACCTATAAATCATGTTATTTTTAAATTAAAAGATTCATAATAAATTCCTCGTCCAATATGAATATAAATACAAATAAAAAAAAAAGATGCTCCATTAGCATGTAAAGTTCGAATTAATCAACCATAATTTACATTTCGACAAATATAATTTACTCTATAAAAGGCTATATCAATATTAGCTGTATAATATATTGTTAAAAATAATCCTGTAATAATTTGGATTATTAAACATAATGCAAGAATAGAACCAAAATTTCATCATGATGAAATATTTGAAGGTGATGGTAAATCAATTAATGAATTATTAATAATTTTTATAATAGGGTGAGTTTTTCGTATTGGTTTAAATATATTTAACATTAATTATTTGATATTCGTAAAGGTCCATAAAAAATATTGGTAATTTTTACAATTGCAATTAAAGTAATAAATAAATAAATAATTAATAAAAATATTAATAATGATGATTGATTATTATAAAGTTTATTTAAATTGATTTTATTTTCATTATTAAATCAAAATATATTAAAAAATTTATCTATTTCTGAATTATTATTTAAATTTATTCAATTTAAATTTTTTATATTTATTATTTGAATAATAATTAAAAAAATGGAAAATATAATAATAATAATTTTTATATTATTTGATAATGTAAATAATTCATTTGATGCAATACTTGAAACATAAATAAATAAAACTAATAATCCTCCTAGAAATGTTAAAAATAAAATATAAGAAAATCAATATGTTTTAATTATTATTCCTGATAATATACATGTTATTAAAGTTTGAATTAAAATTAATAATCCTATAGATAAAGGATGATTTAGAAAATATATTATTAATGATAATATAATTATAATTATAGAAATAGATATTTTTATCATTCAAAAAATAGTTTAAAAAAAATAATAATTTTGGAGATTATAGATAAAGGATATTCTTTTTTTTTGAGTTTTTAAAGAAAAATTCTTAATTTTGATTTACAAGACCAATGTTTTAAATTAAACTATAAAAACTTATTTATTTAATGATAATTATAAATATATGAATTGTTTTTATTTTAATATTTTTTATTGGGAATTTAATTTTTGTATCTAAAAATAAACATTTATTAATTGTTTTATTAAGATTAGAATTTATAGTTTTAAGAATTTTTTTTTTTTTATTAGTATATTTAATATTAATTGATTATGATATATATATATTAATAGTATTTTTAGTTTTTTCTGTTTGTGAAGGTTCTTTAGGGTTATCTATTTTAGTTTCTATAATTCGAACTCACGGTAATGATTATTTTCAAAGATTTAATTTATTATAAATGATAAAATTTTTATTTTATATAATTTTTATAATACCTTTATGTTTTATGGTTGATATATTTTGATTGGTTCAAATATTATTATTATTATTAATATTTTTATTTATAAATTTATCTTTAAGTTTATTAATTAATAATTTAAGTTATATATTTTTTTGTGATTTTATTTCTTTTGGTTTAATTTTATTGAGAATTTGAATTTGTTTATTAATAATTATATCTAGAGAAAATTTATTAAAAGTAAATTATTATGTAAATTTTTTTTTAATAAATATTATATTATTATTAATTTTATTATTTTTAACTTTTAGAGTAATAAATTTATTTTTATTTTATTTATTTTTTGAAGGAAGATTAATTCCTACTTTATTATTAATTATTGGCTGAGGATATCAACCTGAACGAATTCAGGCTGGTATATATTTAATATTTTATACTTTATTTGCTTCATTACCTTTATTAATAGGTTTATTTTATATTTATAGTGAAATTAATAGAATAATAATTTATTTTTTAAAATTTTTTAATATAAATTTTATTCTATTATATGTTAGAATAATTTTAGCTTTTTTAGTTAAAATACCTATATATTTTGTTCATTTATGATTACCTAAAGCACATGTAGAAGCTCCGGTTTCAGGTTCTATAATTTTAGCTGGAATTATATTAAAGTTAGGAGGTTATGGTTTATTGCGAGTTTTAATTTTTTTACAGGAAGTTAATATAAAATTTAATTATATTTGGTTAGTTATTAGATTAGTGGGGGGTTTTTATATTAGATTAAAATGTTTTTGTCAAATTGATATTAAATCTTTAATTGCTTATTCTTCTGTTTCTCATATAAGAATTGTAATTAGAGGGATTATAATTATAAATTATTGAGGTTATTTTGGTTCTTATATTATAATAATTGGTCATGGATTATGTTCTTCTGGAATATTTTGTCTTGCTAACATTAATTATGAGCGATTACATAGTCGAAGATTATTTATTAATAAGGGGATAATAAATTTTATACCTTCAATAAGATTATGATGATTTTTATTAATATCTTCTAATATATCAGCTCCTCCTTCATTAAATTTATTGGGTGAAATTAGTTTAATTAATAGATTAGTAAGTTGATCTTGGTTATCAATAATTATATTGATATTAATTTCTTTTTTTAGAGCTGGTTATAGATTATATTTATATTCTTATGTTCAACATGGAAAAATTTATCAAGGTATATATAGATTTTATAGAGGTGTATCTCGAGAATATTTATTATTAATATTACATTGATTACCTTTAAATATAATAATTTTAAAGGTTGAATATTTTATAATTAATTAATTTAAATAATTTAAAAAAAATATTGATTTGTGGTATCAAAAATATGAATTAATTTCATTTTAAATTATTAATAAAAATATTTGTTTTTTAATGTTTTGTTTTTTGTTTTTTTTTAGAATAATGAATTTTATTTTTATAATATATTTTATTATAAATAATTTAATTATTTTTTTTGAGTGAGAATTAATTTCATTTAATTCTATAAGAATTGTTATATCTATTTTAATTGATTGAATATCTTTGTTATTTATAATATTTGTTTTAATAATTTCTTCAGTTGTAATTTATTATAGAAAAAGATATATAATATCAGATTTAAATTTATTACGTTTTATTATTTTAGTTTTATTATTTGTATTTTCAATAATTTTATTAATTATTAGCCCAAATATTATTAGAATTTTATTAGGTTGAGATGGATTAGGGTTGGTTTCATATTGTTTAGTTATTTATTATCAAAATTTAAAATCTTATAATGCTGGTATATTAACTGCTTTATCTAATCGAATTGGTGATGTATTAATTTTAATAGTTATTTCTTGAATAATAAATTATGGAAGTTGAAATTATATTTTTTATTTAAATTTTATAAAAAATGATTTAATTATGAGATTTATTAGAATTATAATTATTATAGCGGCTATAACTAAAAGAGCTCAAATTCCATTTAGATCTTGATTACCAGCAGCTATAGCAGCTCCTACTCCAGTTTCAGCATTAGTTCATTCTTCTACTTTAGTTACTGCAGGGGTTTATTTATTAATTCGTTTTAATATATTAATTATAAATACTTTTTTTATTAAAATTTTATTATTATTAGGAATATTAACAATATTTATAGCTGGTATTTCTGCTAATTATGAATTTGATTTAAAAAAAATTATTGCTTTATCTACATTAAGACAATTAGGGTTAATAATAAGAATTTTAAGAATAGGATTTCCTGATTTAGCTTTTTTTCATTTATTAACTCATGCTATATTTAAAGCTTTATTATTTATATGTGCGGGGGTTATTATTCATATAATAAATGATATTCAAGATATTCGTTATATAGGTGGTATTAGAATATATTTACCTTTAACTTCATTATGTTTAAATATTTCTAATATAGCTTTATGTGGTATTCCTTTTTTAGCTGGATTTTATTCAAAGGATTTAATTTTAGAAATAGTAAGTTTTAGAAATTTAAATATATTTGTATTTTTTTTTTATTATATTTCTACAGGATTAACTATATTTTATACTATTCGTTTATTAATATATATAATAATTAATGATTTTAATTTATTAAGAATTTATAATTTATATGATGAAGATTATATTATATTAAATAGAATATTTATATTATTATTTATAAGTGTAATTAGAGGAAGATTATTAAGATGAATAATTTTTTATTATCCATATATTATTTATTTACCTTTTAATTTAAAAATAATAGTTATTTATGTAAGAGTTTTAGGTGGTTTGATAGGATTTTTAATTAGAAATATAAAAATTTATAGAGTAAATAAATTTATTATAACTTATAATTTAAGAAATTTTTTATGTTTAATATGATTTATACCTAGATTATCAACTTATGGTTTAAGATATTATTTTTTAAATTTTGGTCAAAATTTATTAAAATTAGTTGATATAGGTTGGAGAGAAATATATAGTGGTAAGGGTTTTATAATTATTTTAAAAAAATATTCTATTTTTTATAATATTTTTCAAATAAATAATTTAAAAATTTATTTATTTAGATTTATTTTATGGTTAATAATTATTATATATATAATAATTATTAATATTTATTTAAATAGCTTATATATTAGAGCATAATATTGAAGATATTAAGGAGATTAAAAAATCTTTAAATATTTATAAAAATTAATTTATTTTATTTTTACAATGAAAATGTAATGTTTTATTTAAACTATATAAATATAAAAGAAATATTAATGGAATTTAACCACTAAAAATTAAGTTAGCAGCTTAATTTTAATCTTTATATTTCTTTAATTGGAATATTTATTCAATTTTATCATTAACAGTGATATACCTCTAATTTGGTTTCAATTAATTAAATATTAAATAAGGAGTATTAATTACTCTAAATTTTAAGTCGAAATTAAATGCAAATTTTGCTTCTTATTTAAGATAAATTGATAAATCAATATTATTTGAATGCAAATCAAATGTTTTATATAAACTATAATCCTGATTAATTTGTTCAATTTAATATATTTTGATTTCATTCATGATATAATCCTACTAATAAAATAATAATAAAAAAAAATCTAATTTTTATTCAAGTTAAGAAGTTTACTATTTTAAAAGTTAAAATAATTGGGAAAATTAGAGCAATTTCAACATCAAAAATAAGGAAAATTATAGCAATTAAAAAAAAATGTAAAGAAAAAGGAATTCGAGCTATTGATTTAGGGTCAAATCCACATTCAAATGGAGAACATTTTTCTCGATCTATAAATGATTTTTTAGATAAAATTATTGATATTAATATTAAAATATTAGAAATAATTAAAATTAAAAATAAAATATTTGTTATTAAAATAATTATTTATATTAAAATAAAATTAAACTTTTTGATTGGAAGTCAAATATACTAAATATATTATATAAATAATTAATTTCCTCATCAATAAATTGAAATATAAAGGAATAATCAAACAACATCTACAAAATGTCAATATCAAGCTGCTGCTTCAAATCCAAAATGATGATTTATTGAAAAATGTTTATTTAATTGTCGAATAAAACATACTATTAAAAAAATAGTTCCAATAATAACATGAAGTCCATGGAATCCTGTTGCCATAAAAAATGTGGATCCATAAATTCTATCTGCGATACAAAATGGAGCCTCTATATATTCATAAGCTTGTAAAATAGTAAAATAAATTCCTAAAATAATAGTTAATAATAATCTTTGGATAGTTTGAGTATGGTTGTTTTCTATAATAGCATGATGAGCTCAAGTTACAGTAACTCCTGATCTAATTAAAATAATAGTATTTAATAAAGGAATTTGAAAAGGATTAAATGGATAAATACTTATTGGAGGTCATATAGCTCCAATTTCAATATTAGGAGATAATCTTCTATGAAAAAAAGCTCAAAAGAAAGAAACAAAAAAAAAAATTTCAGATACAATAAATAAAATTATTCCTCATCGAAGTCCTTTTGTTACTAAAATAGTATGTTTTCCTTGAAATGTTCCTTCTCGAGAAATATCTCGTCATCATTGAAATATAGTTAAAATTGTAATAATATATCCTAAAATTAATAAATTTATATTAAAATTATGAAATCATTTTATTATTCCAGTTACTAAAGTTATAACACCAATTGCTCCTGTTAAAGGTCATGGGCTATAATCAACTAAATGATATGGATGGTAGTTAAAATTATTTTTCATTAATTTACTTCTCTAGAATATAATGTTCTTAAAATAGCAATTACATAAGATTGAATAATAGCAACTGCTGATTCTAAAATTAATAATATAATTTGAATAATAACTAATAAAAAAATAAAAAAATATGATAAATTAGATCCTGTTCTTCTTAATAAAGTTATTAATAAATGACCTGCAATTATATTAGCAGTTAATCGAACTGCTAATGTTCCAGGTCGAATAATATTTCTAATAGTTTCAATTAATACTATAAATGGTATTAAAATACTAGGAGTTCCTTGAGGAATTATGTGGATAAATATATGTTGATAGTTATTAATTCACCCATATAATATAAATCTTAATCATATTGGTAAAGAAATTGATAATGTTAAAGTTAAATGACTTGTTCTAGTAAAAATATATGGAAATAATCCTAAAAAATTATTAAATAATACAAATGAAAATATTGAAATAAAAATAAAAGTAGATCCTTTAAAATAATTATTTTTTAATAAAGTTTTAAATTCATTGTGTAATTTATTTAAAATAAAATTTCAAATAAAAAAATGACGATTAGGAATTAATCAAAATGAATAAGGTAAAAATATTAACCCTAAAATAGTTCTTATTCAATTAATTGATAAATTGAATAAATTAGTTGATGGATCAAAAATTGAAAATAAATTTCTTATCATTTTCAAAAAAAATTTTTTTTTAAAGGTATTAATTTATTTTTATTAAAATAAAAATTAGGGTAATAAATATAATAATTTATAATATTAAATATAATAAAAATAAAAATAAATAAAAAAAGTGATATAATTCAATTAATAGGTATTATTTGTGGGATAAAAGAATATTACTATAGTAATAATTTAAATTTGACATATTTATGTTATATAAATTTAACTAATTCTTTTCATTAGAAGTAATTGCTAATTTACTATAAAATGGTTTAAGAGACCAGTACTTGCTTTCAGTCATCTAATGAAGAATAATTATTAATTCAATTAATAAAATTTTTAATTGAAATTCTTTCAATTACAATAGGTATAAATCTATGATTTGCTCCACAAATTTCAGAACATTGTCCAAAAAAAATTCCAGGTCGATTAATAAAGAAATTTGTTTGATTTAAACGACCTGGATTAGCATCTACTTTTACTCCTAATGAAGGAATAGTTCATGAATGAATAACATCTGTAGCAGTTACTATAATTCGGATTTGATTATTTATAGGTAAAATAATTCGATTATCAACATCTAATAAACGAAAATTATTGTTTATTAATTCATTTGATGGAATTATATATGAATCAAATTCAATATTGTGAAAATCTGAATATTCATAACTTCAATATCATTGATGACCAATTGATTTTAATGTAATTAAAGGATTATTAAGTTCATCTAATAAATAAAGTAATCGTAAAGATGGTAAAGCAATAAAAATTAATGTAATAGCAGGAAGAATAGTTCAAATTATTTCAATTAATTGACCTTCTAATAAAAATCGATTAATATATTTATTAAAAAATAAATTTAATATTAAATAACCTACTAAAATAGTAATTATAATTAAAATAATTAAAGTATGATCATGAAAAAAAATAATTTGTTCTATTAATGGTGATGCTCCATTTTGTAAATTAAAGTTAGATCAAGTTGCCATTTCTAAAAAAAGGATATCCTTTATAAATGGGGTTTAAATCCATTACATATAATCTGCCATATTAGAAATTTCTTAAAATTGGTAATTCATTATATGAATGTTCAGCTGGTGGAAGATTTTGATATCATTCAATTGATGATGGTATATTTAAAGGAAATAAGGTAATTCGTTGAAAAATTATTGATTCTCAAATAATAATTAAAATTATTATAATAGCTAAAAGTGAAATATATGATCCTAAAGTTGAAATTAAATTTCAAGAAATATAAGAATCAGGATAATCTGAGTAACGTCGTGGTATACCTGCTAAACCTAAAAAATGTTGAGGGAAAAAAGTTAAATTAACACCTAAAAATATAATAAAAAATTGAATTTTTAATAAATATGGGTTTAATGTTAAACCTAAAAATAATGGGTATCAATGAATAAATCCTCCTATAATAGCAAATACTGCTCCTATAGATAAAACATAGTGAAAATGAGCTACTACATAATAAGTGTCATGAAGAGTAATATCAATTGATGAGTTTGCTAAAATTACTCCTGTTAATCCTCCTACAGTAAATAAAAAAACAAATCCTAATCTTCATAAAATTGAAGGGTTATAATTAATTTGAGTTCCATGTAATGTTGCTAATCATCTAAAAATTTTAATTCCTGTAGGTACAGCAATAATTATAGTTGCAGATGTAAAATAAGCTCGTGTATCAATATCTATCCCAATAGTAAATATATGATGAGCTCAAACAATAAATCCTAATAGTCCAATTGCTATTATAGCATAAATTATTCCTAAACATCCAAATGTTTCTTTTTTAGTACTTTCTTGAGAAATAATATGAGAAATTATACCAAATCCTGGTAAAATAAGAATATAAACTTCTGGATGCCCAAAAAATCAAAATAAATGTTGATATAAAATAGGATCTCCTCCTCCAGCAGGGTCAAAAAATGATGTATTTAAATTTCGGTCTGTTAATAATATTGTAATAGCTCCTGCTAATACAGGTAAAGATAATAATAATAAAAATGCTGTAATTCCTACAGCTCATACAAATAATGGTATTTGATCAAATGATATATTATTAATTCGTATATTAATAATTGTAGTGATAAAATTAATTGCTCCTAAAATTGATGAAATACCAGCAAGATGTAATGAAAAAATAGCTAAATCAACAGATCTTCCTCTATGAGCAATATTAGATGATAGTGGTGGGTAAACTGTTCATCCTGTTCCAGCCCCATTTTCTACAATACTACTAGAAATTAATAATATTAATGAGGGTGGAAGAAGTCAAAATCTTATATTATTTATTCGGGGGAAAGCTATATCTGGGGCTCCTAATATTAATGGTACTAATCAATTTCCAAATCCTCCAATTATAATTGGTATAACTATAAAAAAAATTATAATAAATGCATGAGCTGTTACAATTGTATTATAAATTTGATCATCTCCAATTAATGATCCTGGATTTCCTAATTCTGCTCGAATTAATAATCTTAAAGAAGTTCCTACTATTCCTGCTCAAATTCCAAAAATAAAATATAATGTTCCAATATCTTTATGATTTGTTGAATAAAGTCATTTTCGCTTAAATAAAATGGCTGAGGGTTAAAGCGATAAATTGTAAATTTATTTACGAGAAATATTCTCTTTTATTAAGTCTTATATTCAATAATGATATAAAATTGCAAATTTTAAGGGGTAAATTATTTACTAAGGCTTAAAGAATATTTCTTTATAAATAATTTTGAAGATTATTAGTTTATTTAACTTAAAACCTTAAATAAAAATAAAGGTTCTAAGAATTATTCCTATAATAGAAATAAATGAAAATAAATTAATTAATATCATAAAATTATTTTTTAAGTAAATTTTAAATCATTTTATTTTAAAATAATTAAATATGAATGATGAATAAATAATTCGAATATAGAAAAAAATAGTAATTAATCTTCTTATTACTATAATAAATGTTAATAAATAAAATTTATTTATTATTAAAGAATTAATGATAATTCATTTTGGTAAAAATCCAATAAAAGGGGGGAGTCCTCCTATAGATAAAAAATTAATTAATAAATTTATTTTAATTATAAAATTTATGTTATTAATAAATAATTGATTAATAAAAAATATATTTAAAATATAAAATAAAAAAAATATAATTCTAATTAAAAATGAATATATAAAAAAATAAAAAATTCATAAGTTTTCTCTAATTATAATTGAAAAAATTATTCATCCTAAATTATTAATTGAAGAAAATGCCATTAATTTTCGTAAAGAAGTTTGATTTAAACCTCCAATAGCACCAACTATTACATTTATAATAATAATAAAATAAGAAAAATTTAAGTTAATATAATAAGAAAATAAAATTAATGGGGTAATTTTTTGTCAAGTTATTAAAATAAAATTATTAAATCATGATAATCCTTCTGAAATATTAGGGAATCAAAAATGGAACGGGGCTGAACCTATTTTTATTAATAATGAAGAATTAATTATAATTGAAATAAAATTATTTATTTCAAAGTTATTTATTAAAATTATTTTAATTAAAATTGAAAATAAAAAATTTATAGAAGCAATAGATTGAGTTAAAAAATATTTTAATGAAGCTTCTGATGATAAAAGATTATTAGAATTAGAAATTAGGGGGATAAATCTTATTAGATTAATTTCTAAACCAATTCAACAACCAAATCAAGAATTTGATGAAATAGAAATTATAGTTCTAAAAAATAAAATAAATAAAAAAAATATTTTATTAGAATTAAATAAAAAATAAATAAAAAATATTACAATTGCAATTAAAGAAATTAAAAATTTCATATTATAAATTAATTATATTTTAGTGTATGATGCACAATAATTTTTGATATTATTAGATATAGTTTAATTCTATAAAATATAATAAAGGTAGAATTTCTACTTAATTTACCCTATCAGAGTAATCCTTTAATCAGGCACTTTATTTTTAAAAAAAAGGTAATCCTTTATATTTGAGGTATGAGCCCAAAAGCTTATTTTAGCTTATTTTTAA